GCACGGATTTCTTGGGAAACGAAGTCATAGGCACGGAGGTTCAGAGCCAGGCCGACTACCCCAAGAGCACTCATCCATAAACCGGTTACTGGTACAAATAGCATAAAGAAATGTAACCAACGTTTATTGGAAAAAGCAACCCCAAAGATCTGGGACCAAAAGCGGTTAGCAGTGACCATTGAATAAGTCTCTTCGGCTTGAGTTGGGTTAAAAGCACGGAATGTATTTGCACCGTCACCATCTTCGAATAAAGTATTTTCTACGGTAGCACCATGAATAGCGCATAGCAGAGCAGCGCCTAATACTCCGGCAACTCCCATCATATGAAATGGGTTCAACGTCCAATTATGAAACCCTTGGAAGAAGAGGATGAATCGAAATATAGCTGCTACGCCAAAACTGGGCGCAAAGAACCAACCAGATTGACCCAGTGGATAAATCAGGAATACAGAAACAAAAACAGCAATTGGAGCAGAGAATGCGATTGCATTATAAGGTCGCAATTGCACAGATCGAGCAAGTTCGAATTGACGTAACATAAAACCTATTAGTCCGAAAGCACCATGGAGAGCAACAAAAGTCCACAGACCGCCTAATTGACACCAACGAGTAAAATCCCCTTGTGCTTCAGGGCCCCATAGTAGCAACAAGGAATGTGCTAAACTATTCGCAGGAGTGGAAACTGCAGCGGTCAAGAAATTGCAACCTTCCAAATAGGAACTGGCCAATCCATGGGTATACCATGAAGTTACAAAAGTTGTACCTGTAAACCAACCTCCTAAAGCGAAATAAGCACAAGGAAAGAGCAATAGGCCAGACCAGCCTACAAAAACGAAACGGTCCCTCCGTAACCAATCATCCATAATATCAAATAAATCATTTTCTTCTTTGGTAAATCTACCAAGGGCTATAGTCATAGTGATCCTCCTATTCAACTACTTCAACCATTTCCGAACACCTCATATCATTTCCAAGGCATACGATAGTTCGATTATCTATGGACGATTTCTCGCCCAATGCCCCTTAAAATGGGTTTCGAAGATACAAATGCGTCTTTTTTTTCTATTGGGCCACAAATTAACCTAGGTAAATCGATGAGCTCGATTCGATTAGTCCTTATTTATACTATATATAACCATTTGAACCCTGAATTGTTCTATGACTCATATTCCAAAGTATATCTTTTAACGTAACGGGTCAAACAAAAAAAAAGAAAATTCCCTATTTTTTCCTGCCCCTAAATTAAATATTAAATAATGGTAGACTGGAAATGAAAGTCCCTTTCTCGCATTCGTTCTCTATTGCATTGGCGTAAAAACAAAACAATATCTGATTCCTTGAAATCAAGGAAAGATATTGAAAAATAAATTTTCGAAATCTACTTTTATATGTAGCGGAAAAGAATAGCGATTTATTCCTATGAAGTATCCAGTAACAAGAAGATTAAATCGGAAATATCGACAAATTCTTGCCTTGCGTGGTCTAAGGAAATAAAAAAAATCAATCCGCTTGTACAATTTAATCTATATCGAATTAATCTATATCGAATTTAAATATCAGAATAGCTGATATAGTCATCATTCAATGGGTCAGGTCCACTTACTTTTTATTGATTTAAAATTTTATGGTGGGTTTGATAAGAACAATGGAGAAGTAAGAATACTTTGGTTTGGTTATTAATAATAGGGATTGGATATCTAGAATATTTCTATTATATCCCAGGACAAAAAATTTGAATAATGATACATGAAGAGGACTACTATGTCACTACAAGGTAGACTGCTCCTAATAAGTGCAATTAGTTATTATGATAATGAATAAATGTTCAACTTTCTAACTATAACTCATAATAATCAGAACTCATTATAATGGTGGTTACCTTTTTCTTTTTTTAGAAAAAAAATATCTCTGTTCTCCGCTGAAAAACGAAGACTAAATCTTGAGTTTAGTGGAAAAAGCCCTTTATCGGATTTGAACCGATGCCTTACGCCTTACCATGGCGTTACTCTACCGCTGAGTTAAAAGGGCCCGTTTTATTCAATTCATGAATTTTCCATTATGAGTCTAATGCATATATGTCTGCATATGCATATATGTCTACATATATGTACATATATACATATATGCATAGGGGTTCATACAAGAACCATCAAATAAAAAAATTCTATGGAATCATAACATAAAAGTAGGAAAGACTCTTCAGATCTAGTCATACCATTAGATTCTATTGACAATTCCAAAAAACTATTCATAGTATGATAATACTATGATGATGATTATCATAGTATGATGACGGTCGGGTGGATATGCCCCTATCGTCTAGTGGTTCAGGACATCTCTCTTTCAAGGAGGCAGCGGGGATTCGACTTCCCCTGGGGGTAGGGAGGAAGTTGATCGTAGATTATCAATAAATCTCGAATTAATTCTTCCTGGGTCGATGCCCGAGCGGTTAATGGGGACGGACTGTAAATTCGTTGACGATATGTCTACGCTGGTTCAAATCCAGCTCGGCCCAATAATTCGTTGCTCCATGAATATGAAATAACCAATTTGTCCTCCAGAAACAGAAATGCCTGATCCGTAGAAATGAAGAGAAAGAGTAAATTTTTTCTCTATCCATGTTTTTCTCATTCGTTCTGATTTTTCTAACGATCTAGATTAATGATACTTAATCTTAATTAAGTATCATAAAATTAAGTATCATAAAAATAAAAAAAAATAGTTCTTTTTCTCATTGAAAAATTGATTATCCATTTTTTTGTCAATAAAATAACCACTCGTTACTAGTAATCCGTGTCGCTCTCACTATATTCCATATCCATGTGGATATTCAGTATATCATTCGTGTTTCTGTTACAACACAACGAATAGAGTGTTCTTATAAAACTAGTAAGAATATGTATGCCATACACCTTGCTGGGATTGTAGTTCAATCGGTCAGAGCACCGCCCTGTCAAGGCGGAAGCTGCGGGTTCGAGCCCCGTCAGTCCCGAACTAGGATCCGATGAATTGATAAATTCATCTCTCCATTTTCTGTGAAAGGAGGGACAGGTAGCAAGATCTAATCCCCAGCGGGGATCCTTATTTCTTTTGTTTTTGTTTTTCGTTTCGCATTTATCATCAGACAAGTACGGGAATTTAAATTTCTTTCACTAATACCGATTGATAAGGGGAGACATATGTAAGTTGGTACAATCGGTGGCATTACTATATTCAGTATTTTAATAGATACCATACTCGTCTGACTTTCTTTTTCAATTGTTCTTGAACAATTGAAATGGAATATAGTTCCCCTATTTTTACCGGGAGTACATACACAAATTGTATTCGTTTATTGTACGATACACAATGAACTTAACATAATTACCTCGACTTTGTTTGTGTATCCTCAATTACTAATTGGAAACAATCTATCTATTCTCATGCAAATTGCACACTGAATTTTTGATGTATGCGTTCTAGTCTCAATCCAAGAAAGAAGAAGAGATACTATACTAATAAAATAAAAGACCAAGCAACGCCCCTTTTTAGTAAATTTGTTGGAATAACCGGTCATATTCATATAATATCTCATAATTGTATGTATAAGTATAAGGAAAGAGAGTTGTATAAGGAAGACAAGGACAGTAGGTTATGGAAAAGAAAAAAAAAGTGGAAAAAGGGATGAAAAATTCAATGGAATTCCTGATCCAATAAAGAATCCCATTTCGGATTTAGTATGGATAAAATAAAAGATTTTCGTATGTTATACTATTCAATTCTCGACGATGAATCGATTTGATAGATCAGATATTGTTATTCATAATATTGATCCGATTCAGTATCATCAGAATTCAATTCATCCCATTGAATTGACAGGAGTAAAATTTCTTATCTCTATGGGATTAGATCCCGAGTTATTGCGAAGTAAAAAAAACAATGAGATTATGGAAGTCAATATTCTCGCATTTATTGCTACTGCACTGTTCATTCTAGTTCCTACTGCTTTTTTACTTATCATCTACGTAAAAACAGTCAGTCAAAATGATTAATTTAACTGAAACTTGTTTGGATTATTAGTAGTTCTTATCAATGATTGAAGAAATAAAAGAAAGGGATTAAAACTCCAAGTTTTAAATGAAATGATTTGGCTGGAATCATAAGTATCTGAGATAGTGTGGTAGAAAGAACTATAATAGTTCTTTCTACCACACTAGATATATATAATATATATTTATATATATAAGTATAAGTCCCGAGATCCATCGAAAAAATCAATGGAGGAAAAATAGTATGGGTATGGGCATATATTAACTATATAAAATAAAAATAAAAGAAAACGAAACCAAGGAATCTTTTTTTTTTTTTTAGTTTTGCAAAACGATCAATTAAACGATTGATACAATTCGATCACTCAATCGATTATTCAATTAGTAGTACCCCTAGTAGTAGTACCCCTAGAGTCCACTTCTTCCCCATACTACGAGTGAGAGGGAAAATGTAAAGACTACCATTAAAGCAGCCCAAGTGAGACTTACTATATCCATGTGAATTATGTCTCCTATCTCTATGAAGGAATTATTTCATTATTGATTATTGATCAATAATCATAGTGGAATCAATGGTGCAGAGTCAAAAGAAAATTGGATTCTGACTTAAGGCTATTGATGAACTAATCCAATGAATCTACTCGTAACAAGTTCCTATATTATAAAATTTATGGTAGAATCGGGAAGCATTAAGCACAAATACGATACACACACCTTTTATTTGGAAATAGCAAAGGAATGCTCCTAATGGAACATGTAGAAATAGTAAGACCTTACGTCTTTCTTTCTGTGAAAGAATGGAATGGTAAGACACCACCACCATTATTACATACATTCTCTTTTTTGTAATCCCCTACACGGGCAAAGAATTTTTTTTTCAACTTTTCTTTTTACTCTATAAATAAGAGCCGCCCAACCATGTTTATTGAATGTTTGAGTACTCAAAGCCTCTCGTGAGGCTGGATACAAAGT